GGTTCTTGCATATGATTTCTTTATTCAGAAGTCATTCGTGAGATAATGTACCTCCTTTTCCGAGTTATAACATAAAAAGTACAGCTGGTTAGATCCAGCCTATTCTTGAAATAAACAACTCGCACACACTCCCTTTCCAAAAAAAACCAATATCCCAAGCACTACACTTAGATTTATTAGATTTGTTGCTAAAATATCGGTATTAAACCCGAAACTCCCGGCGGACGGCCAGTGGCCTAAAGAAACGAAAGAATCGGTTACATTTTTCATATGATCTCCTCTTATAGATAGACTAGAACAAAGTTCTTTTTGTATCGCCCTGCCCCTCTTTGATATATATATCAATTTTACTATTTATAAATCGAGACAAAAAGGATTCGATTTATAAATGGCGAATTACCCCCTTTATTTAAACTCTTCCTAAAAAAAAAATAAAAAGGGGGTTTCCTTAGACTACGAACGGGAAGGATGAAAGCGAGTGAATATGCTAATTCCTCATCCACAAATAAGCCCTTCCCGCGGGTTATTGCTTTTTCGAATTTATAATTTATAAGATTAAACAAAAGGATTCGCAAATAACAGTGCTAATGCTACAACCAGGCCATAAATTGTTAAAGCTTCCATAAAAGCTAGACTAAGCAATAAAGTACCTCGTATTTTTCCCTCCGCCTCAGGCTGTCTCGCGATACCTTCTACAGCTTGGCCCGCAGCAGTACCTTGACCAACTCCAGGTCCAATCGAAGCAAGCCCTACAGCCAATCCAGCAGCAATAACGGAAGCGGCAGAAATCAGTGGATTCATGATAAGTTCCTCATACAAAAAAAAATGGTTAATGATACAGTCAGCCGATGAATTCTAACTTAATCATTCCATCGCTACAATTCATCCAGTCGAAGTTTCAAATTGAAGTAATAATCTTATTCTAATAATCTTATTCAAGGATAAAAACTACTTTACTTCGATATCTCTTTTTTAGTTCCTATCGACAAAGTCTTTGCGAATCCGTATGACTTTCGTACGTCCATTTCTTTATTCCGAACCATTCTTTGAATTCTTCGATTTTTTTCTTGATGTCATCTGTTTATTGATTCAACTCACAGTCCTAGAGTATACGGAAGGACTTCTATTGGAATAGGCATCTAAATTTATAGTAGTAGGGCAACTAGTAGTAGGGCAATTTGAATATATCTTTAGTTCATATATAACTAGTCAATATTTAATATCAATCACCTATACATGTCTTTCTTACATAACGTAAACCAACTCTTCATTCATCTTAAATTCAATCGAATTCGAGAATTATGCGTCGAAAAACAAGTTAATTTATAGAATTTTTTTTATACATATAATATACCTATAATAACCCCCCTCTCCGATCCGAATCACCCTAGTTTTTCTGAATCCCTTTTTTTATTTTACAACTCTTTACTCTAATATATTTGGCTATTACTCTAGATTGCATATAGTGAGTTGTATATTTAGATTTCCTAATTAGAATTAGATTCTATTTTTTTTTGAGCCGCGCATACATTGCCTTGGGATAAGCTCAAAAAGAATCTTTCAAAAACTAGTCAATGGTGGCCCTCCATGGATTCCCCTATATAAGCCGCGGCTAAAGTTGCAAAAATCAGAGCTTGAATACCACTTGTAAATAATCCAAGGAACATGACAGGTATAGGAACCACTAAAGGTACTAAAGAAACAAGAACAACAACTACTAATTCATCAGCTAATATATTTCCGAAAAGTCGAAAACTCAGTGATAAAGGCTTTGTGAAATCTTCTAAGATGTTAATGGGTAAAAGTATTGGGGTTGGTTGAATATATTTCCCGAAATAACCCAATCCCCTTTTGGTAAGACCCGCATAGAAATATGCCACTGACGTGAGTAAAGCCAAAGCAACAGTAGTATTTATATCATTCGTGGGTGCGGCTAACTCCCCATGAGGTAATTGTATGATTTTCCAAGGTAAAAGCGCTCCTGACCAATTAGAAACAAAAATAAATAGAAACATTGTTCCAATAAAAGGAACCCAGGGGCCATATTCTTCTCCAATTTGAGTTTTACTCACATCTCGAATGAATTCAAGTACATATTCGAAGAAATTCTGACCGCCGGTCGGAATGGTTTGTGGGTTCCGAACAGCTAGAGTAGCTGAACCCAATAAGATAGCAATTACAACCCAAGAAGTAATAAGTACTTGGCCGTGGACTTGAAAACCTCCTATTTTCCAATAGAAATGTTGGCCTACTTCCACACCAGAAATATCGTATAACCCATTTAGTTTGTTGATGGAACAGGATAGAACATTCATATTGCCCTCTGAAAAAATATAGCTTTAAATAAAATTATTTTGATTCAAACGGCGCTTTCTCTACGTGACTGCTTGAATCCTATATATATTTATAATACCAATTCAATTCTTGAATACAACGAATCACAAAATCTCCCCAGTTTTTTATCTCTTTTTTGAGATCCAAAACGAATATCTGAGATTCA